TTCATAGTAGATTATCCCCTACTATTGAATTAGGAATAACATGACCTCCAGCAGGAATTTTAGCCTTTAATCCATTCCAAATTCCTTTACTTAATACTGCTATTTTATTAGCTTCAGGAGTTACAGTTACATGAGCTCATCATAGTCTAATAGAAAGAAATCATTCTCAAACAACACAAGGATTATTTTTTACAATTATTCTAGGAATTTACTTTTCTATTCTTCAAGCATATGAATACATTGAAGCCCCTTTCACTATTGCAGATGCAGTATATGGGTCAACTTTTTATATAGCAACAGGATTCCATGGACTTCATGTATTAATTGGAACAACTTTTTTATTAATTTGTTTTTTACGTCATATTAATTTTCATTTTTCAAAAAATCACCACTTTGGATTTGAAGCAGCAGCATGATACTGACATTTTGTAGATGTAGTATGATTATTTTTATATATTTCAATTTACTGATGAGGTAGATATTTATAAAGTATATATTTGTATATGTGACTTCCAATCACAAGGACTAAATAATTTTAGTATAAATAATATTAATATTATCAACAATAACTTTAATTATTATAATCATTACTATTGTAGTAATAATACTTGCCACATTATTATCAAAAAAAACACTTACAGATCGAGAAAAATGCTCTCCATTTGAATGTGGATTTGACCCAATAAATTCATCTCGCCTTCCTTTTTCTTTACGATTTTTTTTAATTGCAATTATTTTTTTAATTTTTGATGTAGAAATTGCTTTACTACTCCCTATAATTATAATTATTAAATCATCAAATTTAATTAATTGAACTATTACCAGATTATTTTTTATTTTTATTTTAATTATCGGATTATATCATGAATGAAATCAAGGAGCTTTAGAATGAAATGAATAAATATGAAGCGATTTATTGCAATTAGTTTCGGCCTAATCTTAGGTGAAATTCACCCATATTTTAGGGTAATAGTTAACTATAACATTTAATTTGCATTTAAAAAGTATTGAATTATTCAATTTACCTTATTAATTGAAACCAAAGAGAGGTATATCACTGTTAATGATAAAATTGAATTTTTAAAATTCCAATTAAAGAAATATAAATGGAATTAAACCATTAAAATTAAAAGTTAGCAGCTTTTACTTGATCAACATATTTCAATTTATATAGTTTAAAAAAAACATTACATTTTCAATGTAAAAATAAAAATTTATTTTTTATAAATATCTAAAGATTAAAATAATCACCCTAACATCTTCAGTGTCATGCTCTAAATTTAAGCTATTTAAATAATTAATAAAACTAATTATCATTAATAAAATAATAAATCATAATATATATCTTAATAAATAAATTTTTAAACTATTATTTTGAAATTCTTGTAAATATAAAGAATAATTTTTTAATTGATTATATAATATTTGCCCTCCAAAAAACTCTCTTCATCCTTGATCAAAACTCTTAAATGAATATAATCCTAACTTTAATGGATAATTAATGATACCTACAGTCGAAAGAACAGGTATAAATCACATTGATCCAGCAAAATAAACTAAATTATAATAATATAATCCCTTATTAATAAAAAACAACTTAACACTAGTTAATAAATATCCCGCACTTCCTCCTAATAAACATACGACTAAAGTTAAAATTTTTATATTAAAAGGTAAGCAAATTATTGAAGGATTTAAAAATATTAATCATCTTAATATACTCCCCCCAATAATTGCTATAATTATTAAAAAAAAGATTCTAAATAATATTATTATACTTTTATCATTTAAAGGATGTAAAGAACTTCTATTAAATTCACCAGTTATTGAATAATAAACTAAACGAAATGAATAACATACTGTTAATCCTGTACTAAAAAAAAAAAGAAAAAAAGAAAAACTATTCACATAAGATAATATTACTATTTCTAAAATTAAATCCTTAGAGTAAAATCCAGCTAAAAAAGGTATTCCACATAAAGCTAAATTAGCAATATTAAAACAACTACAAGTTAAAGGTATTCTTATATTTAATCTTCCCATTATTCGAATATCTTGAGAATTTTTTATATTATGAATAATAGATCCAGCACACATAAATAATAAAGCCTTAAATAATGCATGAGTTAATAAATGAAAAAATGCTAATTTATAAAATCCTATAGATAAAATTCTTATCATTAATCCTAATTGACTTAAAGTAGATAAAGCAATAATTTTTTTTAAATCAAATTCAAAATTAGCCCCTAATCCAGCCATAAATATTGTTAATCCAGAAATTAATAATAAAAATTGACCTATTCATAAATCAGTTAATAAAACATTAAATCGAATTAATAAATAAACCCCTGCAGTAACTAAAGTTGAAGAATGTACTAAAGCAGAAACTGGCGTAGGAGCGGCCATAGCAGCAGGTAATCAAGAAGAAAAAGGAATTTGAGCACTTTTTGTTATAGCTGCCAATATTACTAACGCCCCAATAATTATTATTTCAAACTTAGTTGATAATATATCTAAATAAAAAATATAATTTCAACTTCCATAATTTAACATTCAAGCAATAGCTAATAATAAAGCAACATCTCCAACTCGATTAGATAAAGCCGTCAATATCCCAGCATTATAAGACTTAACATTTTGAAAATAAATTACTAGACAATATGACACTAACCCCAATCCATCTCATCCTAATAAAATTCTAATTAAATTAGGACTAATAATTAATAATATTATTGATATAACAAATATCAATACTAATAAAATAAATCGGTTAATATTATAATCTTCTTCTATATATTGATTACTATAAAAAATTACTAAAGAAGAAATTAATAAAACAAAAGATATAAATATTAAACTCATTCAATCAAACAAAAAAGTTATTACAATAGACATTGATTGTAATGACAAAACTTCCCATTCAATAAAATAAACTAAATCTCTTAAAATAAACTTTATTCTTATCAAAAATAAACTAATTCTAATAAAAATTAAAAAATAAAAACTTGTTTTACAATAATTTACTAAACTATTCACGATCTAAAATGAATTAATCATATCATTGACACCACAAATCAATATTTTTTTTAAACTATTTAAATAAATTCATAATATACAAAAACTTCTTTTTAAAATTAAAATATTTAAAGGAATTCAATGTAATATTAATAAAGAAAATTCTCGAACTGTTCCTACTGAAAAAAAATGAACCCCAGAATAAACCTTTCCATGTTGACTATAAGCAAATAAATATAATGAATAAGCAGCACTAAAAAATGATAAAAAAGTTAATATAATTATAGTAACTCAAGATCAAGCAACAATTCTATTTAATAAAGAAATTTCTCCTAATAAATTTAATGTAGGAGGAGCAGCCATATTCCCAGAACACAACAAAAATCATCATAATCTTAATGTTGGCATAAAATTTAAAAGTCCCTTATTAATTAATAAACTTCGTCTACCCATTCGTTCATATGAAATATTAGCTAAACAAAAAAGTCCTGAAGAACAAAGACCATGAGCAATTATCAAAGCATAAGACCCAGTTAATCCTCAATAAGTTAAAGTTAATAAACCTCTTAACACAATTCCTATATGAGCAACAGAAGAATAAGCAATTAAAGCCTTTAAATCTGTTTGTCGTAAACAAATTAATCTAATTAAAACTCCTCCAACCAAACTAATTCTAATTCATCAATAATTATATTTAACACCTGTTATTTGTAATAAAGAAAATATTCGTAACAGACCATAGCCCCCTAATTTTAATAAAATTCCTGCTAAAATTATAGATCCAGAAACTGGAGCTTCTACATGAGCTTTTGGTAATCACAAATGAACTAAAAATATTGGCATTTTTACTAAAAAAGCAAAGATTAAAGATAAATATAAAAAATTTAAATCTATAAAACTAAAATTTAATAGTAAATTAAATGACAAAGTATTATTAACATCTAAAATATAAAAAATACCAATTAACAGAGGCAAAGAAGCTAATAAAGTATAAAATAATAAATATACTCCAGCTTGAAGTCGTTCAGGCTGATACCCTCATCCCAAAATTAAAAATAAAGTTGGAATTAAACTAGCTTCAAAAAATAAATAAAACATAAATATACTTATAGAACTAAATGTTAATACTAATATTATTAATAAAAATAAAATTATAAAAATAAATAAATTTTTATAATTATTATATAAATATACTTTTTCGCTTGCTATCAATATTAACCCACAAATTCAAAAACTTAATAAAATTAATCCAAATGAAATTATATCTAACCCAAAATAATAAGAAATATAATTAAAGTAATTTAAAGAACTAAAATTAACCATAAATAAAAAAGTAAAAAAAAACAACAAATTCTGAACCGTTCAATAATTACTTTTTAAAAAAGAAAGAGGTAATATAAAAATTAATATAAAAACAAACTTTAACATTGTAAAATTGAAAATCTTTGAAAATAATCATTACCATGAGTTCGAATTATAGATACTAAAATAGAAAGACCTAAAACTCCTTCACATACACAAAAAGTTAAAAAAAATATTCTAAAATAAAGTTCATAATTTATAAAATTTAAATAAAAAAATAAAAAAATAAATAATCTTAATACTATAAACTCTAATCTTAATAAAGTAGATAATAAATGCTTACGATTAGAAACAAATACTAAACAACCAAAAATAAATATAATTATTGATAAAATAAATAATAAATATATATTTGCCATTAATATAATTAGTTTAAATAGTTTAACAACAAAACATTAGTCTTGTAAACTAAAATTAAGATATAATTCTTTTTAAACTTCAAGAAAAAAGAAATCTCTTTTTCACTAACTCCCAAAGTTAATATTTTAAATAAACTATTTCTTGATATTACAAAATTAATTATTATAACATTATGTTTAATTATAAGATTTATTTTTATACAAATAAAACATCCTTTATCAATAGGATTAATATTATTAATTCAAACCTTTTTAACTTGTTTAATTACAAGAATTTATGTAAAAACATTTTGATTTTCATATGTTTTATTTTTAATTTTTTTAGGAGGAATATTAATTTTATTTATTTATGTAACATCATTATCTTCAAATGAAATATTTTCAATATCTTTTAGATTAACTATAATCAGTCTAATTATTTTTTCTATTTTTACTATTTTATTTTTTATTATAGATAAATCATTAATTGAACAATTTATTACAAATATAGAAATAGAAAAATTATCTAATATAAATAATTTAATTAATGAAAATATTTTATCATTAAATAAAATATACAATTTTCCAACTAATCTAATTACATTACTTTTAATTAATTATTTATTTTTAACTTTATTAGTAACTGTAAAAATTACAAAAAAATTTTATGGCCCTTTACGACCAATAAACTAATGTTTAAACCGATTCGAAAAAATCACCCTTTAATTAGTATTGCTAATAATGCATTAGTAGACTTACCAGCCCCATCTAATATTTCAGCATGATGAAATTTTGGATCATTATTAGGATTATGTTTAATAATTCAAATTTTAACAGGACTATTTTTAGCCATACATTACGCAGCTGATATTGAAACTGCTTTTAATAGAGTTAATCATATTTGTCGAGATGTAAATAATGGATGATTCCTACGAATTTGCCATGCAAATGGAGCTTCATTTTTTTTTGCTTGTTTATTTATTCATGTTGGACGAGGAGTATATTATGAGTCATATTTATATCATATAACATGAAATACTGGAGTAATCATTTTATTTTTAACTATAGCAACAGGATTTTTAGGATATGTATTACCTTGAGGGCAAATATCATTTTGAGGAGCTACAGTAATTACTAATTTATTGTCAGCTGTTCCTTATTTAGGAATAGATCTAGTTCAATGAATTTGGGGAGGGTTTGCAGTAGATAATGCAACCTTAACTCGATTTTTTACTTTCCATTTTATTTTCCCCTTTATTATTTTAGCTTTAATAATAATTCACTTATTATTTTTACACCAAACTGGATCAAATAATCCATTAGGACTAAATAGAAATGTTGATAAAATTCCTTTTCATCCTTATTTTATTTATAAGGACATTTTCGGATTTATTATATTTATATGAATTTTAGTAGCTTTTATTTGAAAATTTAATTATTTATTAATAGACCCAGAAAATTTTATTCCGGCTAATCCATTAGTAACACCAGTTCATATTCAACCTGAATGATATTTTTTATTTGCTTATGCAATTTTACGGTCAATTCCCAATAAATTAGGAGGAGTAATTGCTTTAGTTTTATCAATTGCAATTTTATTAATTTTACCTTTTACTCACTCAAGTAAATTCCGAGGATTACAATTTTATCCTTTAAATCAAATTTTATATTGAAATATAGTAATTGTGGCATCTTTACTAACATGAATTGGAGCTCGACCCGTAGAAGACCCTTATATTTTAACAGGACAAATTCTTACAGTATTATATTTTTCATACTTTATTATTAATCCATTAGTTGCAAAGTATTGAGATAAATTATTAAATTAATTAATAAGCTTTTATAGCATATGTCTTGAAAACATAAGAAAGAAGTAAATCCTTCTATTAATTTATACTAAAAATTATTCATTAAAATAATAAAGAAATTAAAAAAATTTTAAACCCTACAAAAAAAAACAAATAATTTAAAGAAAGAGGTAAAAAACTTTTTCATGCTAAATACATTAATTTATCATATCGGAATCGTGGTAAAGTCCCTCGAACTCAAATAAAAATAAAAGAAATAAAAGTTAATTTAAAAAAAAATAATAATCTATAAATATCACCTCCTAAAAAAATTACTACAAATAGTATACTTATAAATAAAATTCTTGAATATTCAGCCAAAAAAATTAATGCAAATCCTCCTCTTCTATATTCAACATTAAACCCAGAAACTAACTCTGATTCTCCTTCAGCAAAATCAAAAGGAGTACGATTTGTTTCTGCTAAACAAGAAGCTAATCAAACCAATCCTAAAGGAAAACAAAAAAAAATAAATCAAATATATGACTGATAATTATAAAAATTTATAAAATTATAATTACCAATCAAAAAAATAAAACTTAATAAAATTAAAGCTAAACTAACTTCATAAGAAATTGTTTGAGCTACAGCTCGTAATCCTCCTAATAAAGCATAATTAGAATTTGAAGATCAACCAGCAATTATAACAGTGTAAACCCCTAATCTAGTACAACACAAAAAAAATAATACACCTAAATTAAACGAATATAATTTAATTAAATAAGGAATACATATTCAAATTAATAAAGATAAAAATAAAGAAAACACTGGCGAAAAATAATAAGAAATATAATTAGACACTAAAGGATAAGTTTGTTCTTTAGTAAATAATTTTACAGCATCACTAAAAGGTTGTAATAATCCGTTAAACCCTACTTTATTAGGCCCTTTACGAATTTGAATATACCCTAAAACCTTACGTTCTAATAAAGTTAAAAAAGCAACTCCTACTATTACACAAATTACTAATAATAATCTTCCAATTAAAGGCAAAATTAAATCATATATAAACAATACTATTTATAATTAAAAATTATATTTATAAATTCTAAATTTATTGCACTAATCTGCCAAAATAGTAAACAAAATTATTAATTTTCAAATAAATTAAAATTATATTTTTTATATTAGGTCCTTTCGTACTACAATATAATAATTAATTAAGGATAGAAACCAACCTGGCTTACGCCGGTTTGAACTCAGATCATGTAAGAATTCAAAGGTCGAACAGACCTAAACTTTAAACTTCTACACCTAAAAATAACTCTTAATCCAACATCGAGGTCGCAATCTTTTTTATCGATATGAACTCTCTAAAAAAATTACGCTGTTATCCCTAAGGTAACTTAATTTTTTAATCCATAATATAGGATCTAAAACTCATAAATCAATGTAAATAATAAATAAAAGTTTATTAAATTTTAATACCACCCCAGTAAAATTTTATCAAAAATATAAATTTTAATATTCTTTATAATTTATAATTTATAAAAATAAAGATCTATAGGGTCTTCTCGTCCTTTAATTACATTTTAACTTTTTAATTAAAAAATAAAGTTCTATAAAAATTTAAAAAAAACAGTATATATCTCATTCAACCATTCATACCAGCCTTCAATTAAAAGACTATTGATTATGCTACCTTCGCACGGTCAAAATACCGCGGCCCTTTAAAATTCAGTGGGCAGGCTAGACTTTATATATAAACCAAAAAGACATGTTTTTGTTAAACAGGTGAACATATTTAATTTGCCGAATTCTTCATTTAAACCTATCAAATTAATTATATTATATAAATTTATATACTAATTTTATCATAATTTATAATTTTAATTAATTAAAAATTATATTTTAATAAAAAATTTAATTTAAAAATAAATAATTTTAAATAAAAAATAAATTATAACAAATTTATTAATAATAGCTATTTTTAAGCTTATATTTATTTTTTAATTATTAAAAATATAAAAATTTATTTTAAAGCTTATCCCTTAAAATATTATTTTATTTATTTATTAAATTAAAAAATTAAATTAATAAAATAAATAAACTAAATTAAATTTATTTCTTAAAAAACTAGATATATTTTAAAACGATTAACATTTCATTTCTAATTATATATTTAAAATAGTTATTCTACAATAACTTTTATATATAACTAAATCTTTAAAATTCGAGAAAAATTAATATAATAATTTATTATTTAATAAACCCTGATACACAAGGTACAATAAACAAAATTTTCTTTTAAAATAAAAATTTTTCAAATTATTTCAATATTCTTTTACAATACTAATACACTATAATTAAAATTATTATTTCATTATACATTACTAAAACTAAAAATATTAAAATTATTTTTATTAATAATCAATAAAAAAAAATAAATTAATAAATAAGTTATATCAATTTAAATTGAATTGCACAAATTTCTTTTCAATGTAAATGAAATGCTTTACTAATTAAGCTTTAAATTGTCATTCTAGATACACTTTCCAGTACATCTACTATGTTACGACTTATCTCATTTTAAAAATGAGAGCGACGGGCGATGTGTGCATGTTTTAGAGCTTTAATCATATAAATAATCTATTTTATATTACTATTAAATCCACCTTCATATTCTTGTTTCAAAAAATAATCCGTTTAAATAATTTTATTGTAATCCATTTCTACTTAACCATAAACTGCACCTTGACCTGACATTTTATTTAATAAAATATTTAGAAAATTATTAATCTTATAATATATTCTGATGACGGCGATATACAAATTGAAAACAAAATTAAGTTAGGTCCAACGTGGATTATCAATAACAGAACAGATTCCTCTAAATAGACTAAAACACCGCCAAATTCTTTAAATTTTAAGAATATAACTAATACTACTTTAGCATTTTAATTATTTAATTTTAATAATAGGGTATCTAATCCTAGTTTATTATAAAATTTTTATAGCTTAAATTAATCAATAATTAATAATAAATAAATTTAAAAATTTCACCTAATAAATTTATAAATATATTAAATAAATATAATTTAACTAATACTAAAAATTTTTATTTGCATCATTTGTATAACCGCAGTAGCTGGCACAAATTTTACCAATACTATATATTATTACTAATTCAAAATTTCTTTTATAATTAATATTAATTACTGCGAATAATTTATAATTATTTATTTTTAAAATTAATAATAATTCACACAAAAATTTACATGTAAAATAAAATATAAATAAAATATTTAACTAGAATAAAATAATATTAATAACTTTAAATTTGTAATAATAAATTTAAATAATTTTTATAATATAGTATATTAATAATAATTAAATTAATATTAAATTTAAAAATATTAATTAATTAAATTAAATAAATAATTTTAGTACATTCCTTCCCATAAAATACCCCTATTTTTTTTTTTTTTTTATTAATTAATCTATAAAAATAATTAATAATTTATAAATTATTAATTACTTTAATTATATTAATATATATACATATATACATATATATAATTATTAAAATTATTTAATAATTAATTAAAGTATTAATATTATATAAATATTTAATATATATATATATATTTATATATTATAATTATTATAATTTATTATATTTTATATAAATAATTTATATATATATAAATATTTTTTTCTTTTAATTATAAGACTATTTGGTCTATAAATAATACACCCATTTTATATAAATATATTATATAATAAATGATTATATTAATATAAATTATTTATATAATTAAAAGGTGTCGTCTATCACAACATTAATGTACCATCCCGTTATTTTTAATACTAATATAAAAAAA